GCCGAAGTATTTACCGGTTCTCCGGGGAAATATGTTGGTCTAGCAGAAACCATTAAAGGGTTTCAATTGATCCTTTCCGGAGAATTAGATGCTCTTCCTGAGCAGGCCTTTTATTTAGTAGGTAATATCGATGAAGCTACCGCGAAGGCTATCAACTTAGAAATGGAGAGCAATTTGAAGAAATGACTTTAAATCTTTGTGTACTGACCCCTAATCGAATTGTTTGGGATTCAGAAGTGAAAGAAATCATTTTATCTACAAATAGTGGTCAAATTGGCGTATTACCGAATCATGCTCCTATTGCTACAGCTGTAGATATAGGGATTTTGAGAATACGCCTTAAGGACCAATGGTTAACGATGGCTCTGATGGGCGGTTTTGCTAGAATAGGCAATAATGAGATCACTGTTTTAGTAAATGATGCGGAAAAGGGTAGTGATATTGATCCACAAGAAGCTCAGGAAACTCTTGAAATAGCAGAAGCTAGTTTGAAAAAAGCTGAAGGAAAGAGACAAATAATTGAGGCAAATCTAGCTCTCCGACGAGCTAGGACAAGAGTCGAGGCTGTCAGTGCAATTTCATAACTAGTTGGTTCGTTCAAATAATCAAAAGAGTTTCTGTTTCTAAACCCTATTTTGATTGCATTCACTCGACAGAATCCAATCAAGCAGAATCCAATTTTGATATAACGCAATTCAAAAATGAAATAAATAAAAATACAAAATCTATAAAAAGAGAAAAGGGTGGGGCAAAAAACTTATTAGATACCGGAGTCAATGGTATCTAATAAGTTCTACCTACTATTGGATTTGAACCAATGACTCCCGCCGTATGAAAGCAATACTCTAACCACTGAGTTAAGTAGGTCATTTATCATCCCAAAAAGAACCAAATGGAACCCATCCCGTCGATGGATTATAAATATCATATTCCTTATAAGCAATAATAATCGAACCAATACCACTCAAAAATTCAAAAATTTAGGATGTTGGATCATAGAATATTCATCTTGACAACAAATTATATACATGATAAAATATGCATCACAAGCACTAAGGGCTATAGCTCAGTTGGTAGAGCACCTCGTTTACACGCGCGCCAATGTTTTTTCAGGGGAATCCACCATACAATCCAAAAAATGGATCTTATTGAGAAATCTACGTCTTACTCTATAATAACTTTAAGAGAACAATCGCCTGACGAGAGGTTCGGTCCTATTTGAGTGCCCTTTATAGGTACCAAACAGGCCCCATCTTGAGATATTGATAAGGTGAATACCCGTATATTCAATGCCAGGCATAATGAGTATAAGGCCCTCAAAAAATCTCTTTTCGTCCTATGAACTTGAAGGTGTATGAAGTTTCATATTGGATTTTTTAAGCCGAACGATAGAGACTTCATTTAACTTCAAATTCGAGGCCAAAGGCAGACCTACGTCAAAATAACTTCACCTTTGAAACACTTTGGGAGTGCTCCTGAATTAGAATCCCAAATAATGAATCAGAGCACATGGAGCCATCTCCTTATCTTATTTTTCTGTCAAGAAAAAATATGGCGGATTGGCTGATATTTCTATCAGTTAATGAAAGAGCCCAATGCAAAAAAAATGCATGTTGGGTCTTTGAAACAGTTCATATCATTTTGATAATAATAAGTTTGGTCTGTTTTACCGAGAAGGTCTACGGTTCGAGTCCGTATAGCCCTATAAAAAAATGAATAAAATTCATATTTTCATTTGAAATAAAAAATTGTATAATTTTGATTTCTTCATTCTTGTTTGTTGCTTGTAACTGACCGGTTGTTTCATTGAAACAAAATTTGTCCTAAAAACTCACTCACGAGAATCGTTTAAAGCAGAACAGAAAAGCCAAAAAACGGATTTCAAGGGATCGAATCCATTTTTTTCCAAACAAACCAAACCTTAGTCATTAATCATCGGAGGGAAATTCCATATGAATATGAATTTTCCTGCCCACAATCAAGGGGTTAAGCCAGTGATACTCCTTTTCTTTGGTATACCTTACCAATACCCGGCGAAGAACACCAAAACAAAAAGGGGGGGTGGTCTTCTTTTTCTGTATTCAATCAAGAGACAACCCCACCCAGACCTAATAAACGGAATATACCAACACTAAGATTAAGATATTCGAAATCCCGAGATGGAAATACCTACCCATTCTCGTACATTTGAATACTTGTTCTATTCTAAATTACTAAGAAAAAAACCCCCCGACTCTATTCCTAAAAAATGAAAAAATCAAAATATCGAACTCACATTTTGATAAAGAAAATTCAAATAATCAAAAGAATAATAAATTCGAAATTCTTAAACACAAAATAATAATTCTATTTGCTTTCTTTAGGAAGAATCCTGGGCGAAAACAAGAAAATTTGTCTAAGTGTAACATCTAGAGTTATACTAACTAAAACAATTAAAGAAAATTGAACTAAAAAAATGAAGTAGACTGGAAATAGGATCCCGATCAAGTCAGTCGATAAA